GTGAGACAAAAACTAAAATTATATATCGATAGATTAATCGTTATATTCTATGGTCTATGGTAAGTATGAGTATTGAATATTTCCTTTCAATTCTATATTATATTTTTTCGATAGTCATATTCATTATGACTAGCTAATAGGAATCGCCAAGAATGCAAATATAAGTATATTAATTAATAGCTAACAATAGTTTATTGAATCCCTATGCAGGTATAATTTATCTTATGTGAGCCTGCTTAGCTCAGAGGTTAGAGCATCGCATTTGTAATGCGATGGTCATCGGTTCGATTCCGATAGCCGGCTTTTCTCTATTTATTTTCTTCGAGTTTTTACATGATTGAGAATGCCCTTTTGAAATCCGAAATCAAATAATATCGAAAAATATATTTTTTATCTTATAGGAACTTACAACTATGCCATGAAAAGAATCCCTTTTATCTATTTTTTATCTATATAGAATCTTTATATAGAATATATATATATAGAATATATATAGAATAAATATATATAGAATAGAAAGGTCTGGATATTTATTCATCTAATTATTCTTTAGAGTACAAGTACACTACTTCCGTAAACTTCGCTTCATTTATCATTTAGTTCAGTTTTAGTTTAGGTTTATTCTGTAAAATTAAATTTCATCAATAAGAATTCAATATAAATAAGAATAAGGAGTCTTTATGTCGCGTTACCGGGGACCTCGTTTCAAAAAAATACGCCGCCTGGGAGCTTTACCGGGACTAACTAATAAAAGGCCTAGAGCCGGAAGTGATCTTAGAAACCAATCACGTTCCGGTAAAAAATCTCAATATCGTATTCGTCTAGAAGAAAAACAAAAGTTGCGTTTTCATTATGGTCTTACAGAACGACAATTGCTTAAATACGTTCGTATCGCCGGCAAAGCCAAGGGGTCAACAGGTCAGGTTTTACTCCAATTACTTGAAATGCGCTTGGATAACATCCTTTTTCGATTGGGTATGGCTCCGACTATTCCTGGAGCCCGTCAATTGGTTAACCATAGACATATTTTAGTCAATGGTCGTATAGTAGATATACCAAGTTATCGCTGCAAACCCCGAGATATTATTACGGCGAGGGATGAACAAAACTCTAGAGCTCTGATTAAAAATTCTTTCGATTCATCCTCTCAGGACGAAATGCCAAAACATTTGACTCTTCAACCATTCCAATATAAAGGATTAGTCAATCAAATAATAGATAGTAAATGGGTCGGTTTGAAAATAAATGAATTGCTAGTCGTAGAATATTATTCGCGCCAGACCTAAACCTAACGAAAAGAAAATAAAAAATCACAAGGGTTCGGACAATTTTGATCCCTTTCGTCGAAGTAAATTAACCTAAGGTTAAGATAAATAAGAGTTTGATCCGGATTTTTCTCCGATTTAGGTATCATAGAACGGGAGGGAGGTTTTCATTCCTTGTCTACTCTTTTCCTTTCAGTATTTTCCGTGACACAGTAATTAGTAATAAAATATATATCAAAGAAAGGTCTAACTGTTTTGTGTTGGAATATAATTTTATATATTTTACTCTTTTGGTTAGTAAGATCAGTGAATTAGATGAAGGTACGGAAAGAGAGGGATTCGAACCCTCGGTAAACAAAAGCCTACATAGCAGTTCCAATGCTACGCCTTCAACCACTCGGCCATCTCTCCTACATAATGATTATGACCCAAAAACCGAGTGAATAGCGAGCCGGTACTAGTAGATTATTGGATAGGAACGACCAATTAATTCTAATTATAACTATAAAAAATAGATAAATTTTCATCAAAGTCAAAGAAAGATCTTTCTTTTGAGGTTAGGCGGATAAATATAAAATATGAAAACTGTTAGAAACATTCTATTCATGTTTGCAAAACCAGCCTTCGCCTCTTTTTCTGTTATTTTATACCGGTACCGAAGGCAATCACTAAATTATAACGAATCAGCTGATTGATGGGTCTATTTTTGCACTTAGGTTATCTATTTTTGCACTTAGGTTAATGGATCTCTTTAGATCACGATTCTATTTAGACTATAATTCCATATCTTATATCTTAAGAATTCTCAAATTCCTTTCCAGTCCAGTATTCAGAATATATATAGTTGATTGTATAGTGTATACCTCCTATACATACAAAATAAAACGGGCGGGTTTTTTCATCATAGAACGGTTATTCGATCTTTTTTTCTTCTTTGGATGAGAATTCAATAAAAAAATTTTTCGTTATTCTCATCTGTAACTTCAATGAAATTGAATACTTTCTTTTGTTGGTATACTACTCCATTTACATTAGGATGAAATCGAAGCGTACTCCAATATTTATTTCTTTGTTTTTTTTTTATTCCTGTCAAAAATCCTGTCAAAAAGGAACAATTTGAATAAATATAAATACAGGGCCCATATCTTTTTTATTAATGAATCTGTTTTTATGTTATTTCGTACTGTACAATTCTTTTCTTTGTGGGATCGGTTTACCACTAGAGGTAATGAGAA